AATTATTGTATATATATTGTATTTCTCTATTTATAGAGACTTATTTTGATATTACAGGCAATATCTTAAATTCAAAATTGAATACTAAAAACTCAAATTTTCTATTATTGTCTTGGATCCGCAATTAATCCTACGGATTCCTAGGATTGGTAGAATTGGTAGATTCTTATACATAGTCCGTGGGTTCGGACTATGACTGTGGATATCAAGTCAAGTATATGAACTCCGTCTACCCATCTTGTATATTGTCCTTTTCGTTCCGTATTCGAATAGAAACTTATTCAGTCTTATATTAGGCGAGATTCTACAAAAAAAAATTCTTCATTTCATAGATTCATAGAATAGAAGATATATTCTTTCTTTTTTTATTTTTATGTAAATTTGACCAGACACGAGAAATTTTGCCTTTTTTCTTTAAAATTTTAAAGAAAAAAATTCTATCATATTGATATACAAAAAGGTTCTATCATATTGATATACAAAAAAGTTATACCGTGGATTTTTACAAAAAAGAATCATTTCTTTCAATACAATACTTACTCATTCTCATTTTTCGTTAATAATCTGAGTGATTGGATCTAGATCCGTATTCTGACAGGAAATGTTCCAATTTATTTTCATCGAATGACTATTCATCTATTTTATTTTCATGCGAATAGGAGGGCAAGAAAGCTCTATGAAAAAATGGTCGTTCAATTCGATGTTGTCTAAGAACGGGTTCGAACACAGGTGTGGATTAAGTAAATCAATGGACAGTCTTGGTCTTATTGAAAATACCAGTAAAAGGGAAGATCTGAGTTTAAATGAGACAGGTTACAGTAATGTTGAGCCTTTATTTCGTGTCATGGACATTCAGAATTTCATCTCGGATGAGACTTTTTTACTTATAGATAGTAAGGGGGACAGTTATTCCATATATTTTGATATTGAAAATCAAATTTTTGAGATTGACGACGATCATTTTTTTCTGAGTGAACTACAAAGTTCTTTTTTGAATTATTGGAATTCAAGTTATCTGAACTCGAAATCTAAGAGTGACGATACTTCTAATGATCGTTCCAGGCATTATACTAAAGATAGTTCGAATAATCACATTAATAATTGCATTGATAGTTATCTTCATTCTCAAATCAGTATTGGGAGTTCCATCCTAAGTGGTAGTGACAATTCCAGTGCCAGTTACATTTTGAGTTACATTTTTAATGAAAGTGGAAATAGTAGTAGTGAAAGTTTCAGTGAAACAACGAGCACGGATGATAGTAATTTAACTAGCAACGAAAGTTCTGATGATGTTGATGTAACTCACAAATATAAGCATTTGTGGGTTCAATGCGAAAATTGTTATGCATTAAATTATAAAAAATTGCTTAAGTCAAAAATGAGTATTTGTGAAGAATGTGGATATCATTTGAAAATGAGTAGTTCAGATAGGATCGAACTTCTGATTGATCCGGGTACTTGGAATCCGATGGATGAAGATATGGTCTCTATGGATCCTATTGAATTTCATTCAGAGGAGGAAGCTTATAAAGATCGTATTGATTCTTATCAAACAACGACAGGTTTAACTGAAGCTGTTCAAACGGGTATAGGTCAACTAAATGGTATTCCCATAGCAATTGGGGTTATGGATTTTGAGTTTATGGGGGGTAGTATGGGATCTGTAGTAGGGGAAAAAATCACCCGGTTGATTGAATATGCTGCCAATGAATCCCTACCCCTTATTATAGTATGTGCTTCCGGAGGGGCACGCATGCAAGAAGGAAGCTTGAGCTTAATGCAAATGGCTAAAATCTCGTCTGTTTTATATGATTATCAATCAAATAAAAAGTTGTTCTATGTATCAATCCTTACATCTCCTACTACCGGTGGGGTGACAGCCAGTTTTGGTATGTTGGGGGATATCATTATTTCCGAACCTGAGGCCTATATTGCATTTGCGGGTAAAAGAGTAATTGAACAAACATTGAATAAGACAGTACCGGAAGGTTCACAAGCAGCTGAATTTTTATTCCATAAGGGTTTATTCGATCCAATTGTACCGCGTAATATTTTAAAGGGCGTTCTAGATGAGTTATTTCAGCTGCATTCTTTTTTTCCTTTGATTCAAAATAAAGTCGAGGATTAAAGTCAATTATGTTATTTGTGTCAAAAAAAGTTATTGGAATCACAGGAAAAACCGGAAGAATAGGGGTTTTTCGTTGGCGATATTCTAATTTTGAAATAAAAACAAAAGAATTAAAAAATAGCTTTTTTTGACCTTTCCGTATTTTTTGTAAATTGTTATTAACAATACCTCTTGGATCAGACTCTAATGAAGCCTTTAGAGATTTCATTTCTAAGAAAACTTCTATTTCTTTTCTTGTAATTGCAGCAGAAGCAAAAGAAAAAAAGATGAAGAATAATAAAGTAAAGAAGAATAATAAAGTAAAGTCGATTATCATATATTATATGTAGAAAGTGAATTTGTAGTTCTACATTCCTTGTACTTACTATACTCATTCTATAGAATTAGAATTCTAATTAATTAATTAATATAATAAGATAATAACAAGAAAAAATATAACAAACAGGTACAATTACAATACAATTCTAGTAAATCGAGGTAACAACTATGAACTTTCCCTCTATTTTTGTGCCTTTAGTAGGCCTAGTATTTCCGGCAATTGCAATGGCTTCTTTATTTATTTATGTTCAAAAAAATAAGATTGTTTAGATCTTCTGGTTCAAATCTCATTTTTCAAGACTTAGATTTGAATCATAACATAGATATCAATTTAGCGGAATGCTATACCACGCGATTTCCTACGAACATAAAGGAAAGAACCTTTATGTATTTTGATCTAACTAAAAATAAAATATTTATATTAAAGTGAAACACATCCAACATTGGAATAGGACTAGTTGATGAGAGTTACATCGGAAACAAGACAGAGTAAGGAGAGTACAATTCATTTGAGGTATTTTTTCAATTCAAATTAAATGTAACCAGATCTAGTATGAATTGGCGATCAGAACGTATATGGATAGAACTTATAACGGGATCTCGAAAAATAAGTAATTTCTGCTGGGCTTTTATCCTTTTTTTAGGTTCATTAGGATTTTTATTGGTTGGAATTTCCAGCTATCTTGGTAGGAATTTGATATCTTTATTTCCCCCCCAGCAAATTCTTTTTTTTCCCCAAGGGATCGTGATGTCTTTCTATGGGATCGCGGGTCTCTTTATTAGCTCATATTTATGGTGTACAATTTCGTGGAATGTAGGTAGTGGTTATGATCGATTCGATAGAAAAGAAGGAATAGTATGTATTTTTCGGTGGGGATTCCCTGGAAAAAATCGTCGCATCTTCTTCCGATATCTTATAAAGGATATTCAATCTATTAGAATAGAACTTAAAGAGGGTATTTATACTCGTCGTGTCGTTTATCTGGAAATCAGAGGACAGGGAGCCATTCCTTTGACCCGTACTGATGAAAATTTGACTCCACGAGAAATTGAACAAAAAGCTGCTGAATTGGCCTATTTTTTGCGTGTACCAATTGAAGTTTTTTGAACAATGAAGTGCTGCGTATTCAGCGACAGGAAGGAATTGCTTTGCTTTCACTTTGATCAATTGCAGGAAATACTCTTTTTTTATTATTTATTTCTTCATTCGAATTCGAATTCGAAGTGGGCTCTTTCTTTTGCTATTTCTGTATTCTGTCACGATTCAAGGACTAATTATCAATATCTCAAATCACAAAAAACCAAAGAAGAGATTCATAGATTCGATACATTGGAATAGAATTCATGTTTGATAGAAATATTAGATCGCATAAAGTCGACGAACGCGACAGGTTCATTAACAATTTATAGATGAAAAAAAAAATGGAAAAAAAGAAAGCATTTATTCCTTTTCTATACCTTGTATCTCTAGTATTTTTACCCTGGTGGATCTCTCTATCATTTCCAAAAAGTCTGGAATCTTTGGTTACTAATTGGTGGAATACTAAGCAATCAGAAACTTTTTGGAATGATATTCAAGAAAAAAATATTCTAAGAAAATTCATCGAATTAGAGGAGCTCCACTTGTTAGATGAAATGATAAAGGAATACCCGGAAACGCATCTACAAAAGCTTCATATAGGAATCCACAATGAAACAATTCAATTGATCGAGATGTACAATGCGGATTGTATCCATATGATTTTGCACTTCTCGACAAATTTAATCTGTTTCCTTATTCTAAGTGGTTATTCGGTTCTGGGAAATAAAGAACTTATTCTTCTTAACTCTTGGATTCAGGAATTCCTATATAACTTAAGCGACACAATCAAAGCTTTTTCTATTCTTTTATTAACTGATTTATGTATCGGATTTCATTCGCCCCATGGTTGGGAACTAATGATTGGCTATATCTACAAAGATTTTGGATTTGCCCAGAACGATCAAATTATATCTGGTCTTGTTTCCACGTTTCCAGTCATTCTAGATACAATTTTGAAATATTGTATTTTCCGTTATTTAAATCGTGTATCCCCATCACTCGTAGTGATTTATCATTCAATGAATGACTGAATGAAGAAAAAAGGGGATATGGATATAAATCTAATTCTAATTTAGAATTAGAATATTTGTTACTTTGTACATAATTAAAGCATTACAAATTTGACTCCCTCTTTCTATTTATACCCATTTAACGCAGGGAGTTCTTCCCATATTCTAGTACTATATACATTATTTCAGTAAATTCCGGTTTCAGTTAAAGTACATAACAGAATCGTGGATAGGGAACTATACTAGCAACCTAACCCAATTTATTGGATAAATCTTCGGAATCAACGATTGGACCATGCAAACTATAAATACCTTTTCTTGGATAAAAGAACAGATTACTCGATCTCTTTCCATATCGCTCGTGATATATATAATAACTTGGTCATCCATTTCGAATGCATATCCCATTTTCGCGCAGCAAGGTTATGAAAATCCACGAGAAGCGACTGGACGTATTGTATGT